GTATTTTTGCTTATCTCTTATTTTGCAAAAATGGAAACTTAGGTAAGTGCTTTTTTTTTTGATAAAGAAAAGATATGTATAAAAAAGAATATATTTCATTTAGCTTCTTCATGCCTACTATAACTAGTTATTTCGGTTTTCTACTAGCGGCTTTAACTATAGCCTCAGTTCTATTTATTGGTCTGAGCAAGATACGACTTATTTAAAATTCATATTTGAAATGCACAATTCATAAAAAGAAATCTTTCTGTGAGATTCCCTGTATTCTATAATTATGTACTATGTCAATTGACAATTCTTGGTCATTGAGATTCAATGATAATTCGGATTAATATTTAGGTATAGATATTACCTCTTTTTTCTCCTTTCAAACAAATTAATGATTGAAGTTTTTCTATTTGGAATCGTGTTAGGTCTAATTCCTATTACTTTGGCTGGATTATTCGTAACTGCATATTTACAATACAGGCGTGGCGATCAGTTGGACCTTTGATTAATTAACATCTCTTTTTTGATTGACCTCCTCTTTTTTTAATACAAAGGAGGTCAAATTCAGATTGCTGCTCAAGTTAGTGAAGCTGTTTCAGTCTAATGCGATCTAAGAAAAAGGGAATCACGCTCTGTAGGATTTGAACCTACGACATCGGGTTTTGGAGACCCGCGTTCTACCGAACTGAACTAAGAGCGCTTTCTTATCAGAAAAGATAAGACTGTAACGAAAGGATTCTTTTTGTAACCCCAATAGATCTAGTATGCATATACTATATAGTATGATAAACATGAAAGAAAAGATTAGAGATGCCCAACTTGAATCGATCTCAATTAATCCCTCTTTACTGCTCAAAGGAGCAGTAATAGGTAGGGATGACAGGATTTGAACCTGTGACATTTTGTACCCAAAACAAACGCGCTACCAAGCTGCGCCACATCCCTTCAATTGGTCTACAATGTCATTGTAGAGAATTCCTGTCTTGTTTTCCACATCGTTATTTCCCCAATTGCTATATACAATTTCTCGGGTCATTTCGTCTTTTTGGTCTCATTTAATTAAAAATGGAATATAGAAAAGTAATATATAAAAAGATAAAAGTAATATATAAAAAAAGATAATATTGATTATATAAGAATTCTATAGTAAAAGACTTATATACATATGAAATACGGAACGGAATTCGTCGTAAAAATAAAGGAGTCTTTTTCGGGAATGCTCGGGGACACATTTTTTCGGTTTTAAGAAAAAGAAAATCTTATTCACCGGACCCTTGTACCTTTCGATTTGAATTAGGAATTCCGTGTACAACTATAAGTGGTCCTTAACTTCATATGCATCTGATCATATATGTATTACTATTATGTATTCCAATCAAATATGTATTCCTATAAAAGAAGGAGGTTGTTCAATGCGAGATCTAAAAACATATCTCTCCGCAGCACCGGTACTAAGTACTTTATGGTTCGGGTCTTTAGCAGGTCTATTGATAGAGATTAATCGTTTTTTCCCGGATGCGTTGACATTCCCCTTTTTTTCATTCTAGTTATTGACATGGGAAGGAATAACGAAGATTCGAGCTAGAATTAAATATCTGTGATTAATCCCTCTTTTCTCTTTTTTCCCTTTTTTATTTGTTTAGAATAAGGGAAAAAAGAGAAAGAATAAAAGTGGATTCGCCAACTGCGAGACTCGGATTCAAGTTCGAATTAAATTAATTAATAATAGAGGAATGAATGGAGGTAGAATAAAAAATAAAGTGGGTCTAGGGCAAGAGTATTATAGAAGATACTTAAATGAAATCTTGTACTAGTGAAATACTAGATACTTAAATGAAATATTGTACTGTGATTTGAAATATAGTTTTTCAATAGTTGTATATTATTTACTATATTGATATTGATTGCAGCGAAATTTTTCATAATTGAATTTCAAGTTAGTCACTTCTATTTTTTTCCTTTCTTCTTCTTCGTTTCGGATCGAAAATAGAAGCGTTGAGTCAATCAAAAATCCAAGGGAGGTTCATGGCTAAGAGTAAAGATGTCCGAATAACGGTTATTTTGGAATGTACCAGTTGTGTCCGAAATGGTGTTAATGTTAATAAGGTATCAACGGGCATTTCCAGATATATGACTCAAAAGAACCAGCACAATACGCCCAATCGATTGGAATTGAGAAAATTCTGTCCCTATTGTTACAAACATACGATTCATGGGGAGATAAAGAAATAGATCGAACCAAGCACTTGCGTGTCGCCCCTTCAAGGAAAGGGAAAATGACATTATATATATAACATATATAAATATAAATAAATAAATAAACCAAATCCTATTTCTTTATTCTAAAATTTTTTTTATTTTAGATTCGACTGAAATAGGATTTTGGGGATAAGGAATAAACTAAACAAACCATGGATAAATCCAAGCGACCCTTTCTGAAATCCAAGCGACCCTTTCGGAAATCCAAGCGACCCTTTCGGAAATACAAGCGGCCCTTTCTGAAATCCAAGCG